TTTTTTATCTTTATGAAAAAAAGGTATTCCACGGCTCATAAATTGGCGATAAAGATAGATATTCTTTATAAGGGTAAAATTTTATATGTGTCAGGTCGATGCAGCTTGATTGAAAAGGGGGTATTTTTAAAAACATAGGTTTTCACTTTTTTTCAAAAAGTATATAATATTATATATAAATAATAAATTAATATTTTTAATTATTAAGTATTTATTTAATATTAAACTTTTAATATATATATACATAATAATAATAAAATATTTTAAAATTCTAATTATTTATTTATTACTAGAAAAGCAAGATTTATTTAATAACAAGATTTTAATAAATATACATCCCAACTATAGACCTAACAGCTGGATAAGAATGGGAGAGAGAAAAGAGATTAACAAATCATATAGAAATATTAAATAGGGGATTAATATATATATTACTTGATTATAATTTAAATAATTAATAATGTATATATTATTTATATATTTATTAAAATCTTATATATATATATATTATATTATTATTATTTAAAAAACAAAGAAATTTTATTAGTTAATTGAATTATTAACCCAGGACAATACTATTATAAATAAAATGAATAAATAAAAAACGAAATTAAATATATCAATTAGTTAATATCTATTTTTTTATAAATATAAAAAAAAAAAATAGATATTAACTGAAGTGTTATATTCTATACCAGTTTTATTTAAAAAGAAATTACTTATTTTTAATTTTATATATGAAAATATAAAGAATGATTATTGGGGAGATAATTATTAAAATTATATAAAATTAAAAATATTAAAATAATTTATTTAATAAATTATTTTAATTATTTAAATTAATTATTTAAAAATTATTTAAATTGGGGAAATTAAGATAATTATTTAATAAATTATCTTAATTATGTTTAAATTAATTATTTAAAAATTATTTAAATGGGGAAGTTAAAATATCTATTTAATAAATTATTTTAATGATGTTTAAGTTAATTATTGTTTAAAGAACCATTTAAACTGGGGAAAATTAACGTTTTTTTTTAATTTTTGAGGGTTATTGTAAGGTTCGGGACTGTCGCCTCTTTTTATGTTCACTAGGTTAGGATAAACAGAAATTGAATAGTTGATTGAAACCTTTGGGATTTGGTCACTAATAGTTTTATTTTGGCTATTAAGTTTATTTTTAGTTTATTTTACATGTGAGCTATTACGTGATTTTGTTAATTTTTCTTTAGGGGAAATTATTTAAGTAAATATTCGCAGTATTTAATTTTAATAATTAAAGAAATTTAGAGTTAGTAATATTATTTAGTATTGGCAAAAATCGTGCCAGCTGCCGCGGTTATACGAAGAATGCAAGTAAATATAATTAATTAGATAGTTAATTTTATAGGTAGAATTTATTTTTAATTTTATTAAGTGAAATTTTAAAATTAAGTTAAATTTTTGAAAATAATGAAACTGTGAAATTTAAAAGATAAACTAGGATTAGATACCCTATTATTTTAAATGTAAACAATAAAAATTAGAGTAGTATTAGTTATGTTCTTGAAACTCAAAAAATTTGGCGGTGTTTTAGTCTATTCAGAGGAACCTGTTTCGTTATTGATAGTCCACGTTAAACCTTACTTAATTTAGTTTACAGCTTGTATACCGTCGTCATCAGAATGTCCTTAAAGGGTTAAAATTTTCTAAAATTATAAATATAAATTATGTCAGATCAAGGTGCAGTTTATGGTTAAGTGATAATGGGTTACAATAAAATTATTTATATGGCTTATAAATTGAAATATTTGTATAAAAGTGGATTTGATAGTAAATTAATCTTATATAAATTAATTGATTTTAGCTCTAAAACATGCACACATCGCCCGTCGCTCTCGTTATTTAAAATGAGATAAGTCGTAACATAGTAGGCGTACCGGAAGGTGTGCCTAGAAAGTCAGGTTAGAGCTTGACTAGTAAAGCATTTCATTTACATTGAAAAGTTATCGTGCGATTCGGTTTAATTTGATAAGATAAAATTATTTAATTTATTTGAGATTTGATTAAAATTAATAAAATTAATTTTAAAATTAAGAGTTTAAGTATTTTATAAAGAAAAAATAAGTATAGTGATAGTTTATTAGTATTGTAAAAGAAGTTTTAAATATATTGAAAATATATTATTTTAAAAGAAAATATTGTTTATTGTACCTTGTGTATCAGGGTTTATTAATTAAAAAATAAAGATTTATGATTCCCGAATTTAAAGGAGCTAATAAATTATGTTAGTTAATGTATTAAAATTATTAAAAATAATTTATTAGGAATGAAATGTTAATCGCTTTTAAATATATCTGGTTTTCTAAGAAATAAATTTAATTTAGTTAATTGTTAATAATTTTTTATTTATAGAAAAAATTAGTGGGAATTAAAAATATCTTAAGGGATAAGCTTTAAGATATAATTTATAATTTAATTTTAAATTTTTAAATCTATAGGCTTAGAAATAGTCATTAGTTTAAAAAATGTTATAATTTATTTAAAAATAAAAATAATTTTTTATTATTTAAGTGTTTATTAGAATAATTTTGATAATAAAAATAAATTTGAAATAATGATGAAATTAGTATAAATAATTGTAAGGGGTGATTTAATAGAAAGGTTAAATTAAGGAACTCGGCAAAAAAATACTCGCCTGTTTAACAAAAACATGTCTTTTTGAAAATAATTTAAAGTCTAATCTGCCCACTGATTTATTAAAGGGCCGCGGTATTTTGACCGTGCAAAGGTAGCATAATCATTAGTCTTTTAATTGAGGGCTAGAATGAATGATTGAACGAAGTATTAACTGTCTCAATTTAATTGATTGTAGAATTTATCTTTTAAGTTAAAAGACTTAAATAGATTTAAAGGACGAGAAGACCCTATAGAGCTTTATATTTGAAAAATAATTTATTTATAGAAAAGTTTAAATTTTATTTATATAAGTATTTTGTTGGGGTGACAGGAAGATTTGTTAAACTCTTTTTATTTATAAAACAATGATTTTTGGGGTGTTGATCCATTTATAGTGATTATAAGATTAAGTTACCTTAGGGATAACAGCGTAATCTTTTTTGAGAGTTCTTATCGACAAAAAGGGTTGCGACCTCGATGTTGGATTAAGGGTAATTTTTAGGCGGAGAAGTTTAAAGTTTAGGTCTGTTCGACCTTTGAATCCTTACATGATCTGAGTTCAGACCGGCGTAAGCCAGGTTGGTTTCTATCCTTAAAAAAAAGAGATATTTTAGTACGAAAGGACCAAATATTTAAGATAATGCTTTATTTATTGATTAAAATTAATTCATTACTTTGGCAGATTAGTGCAATGAATTTAGAATTCATAAATGTAATTTTATTTTACAAGTAATAATGATGTTAATAGATGTAATTATGCCTTTAGTAGGTTGTGTATTATTAATTATTTGTGTTTTAGTTGGGGTAGCTTTTTTGACTTTATTAGAACGTAAAGTTTTAGGTTATATTCAAATTCGTAAGGGTCCGAATAAAGTGGGACTTATAGGGATTCCTCAGCCTTTTAGTGATGCCATTAAACTATTTACTAAGGAGCAGACATATCCTATTGTTTCTAATTATATTAGATATTATTTTTCTCCTATTTTTAGTTTATTTTTGTCTTTATTGGTATGATTAACAGTTCCTTATTTTATTGGTTTAATTATGTTTAATTTGGGTTTGTTATTTTTTTTATGTTGTACAAGTTTAGGTGTTTATACAGTGATAATTGCTGGGTGATCCTCTAATTCAAATTATGCACTATTGGGGGGTTTACGAGCAGTGGCTCAGACTATTTCTTATGAAGTAAGATTAGCTTTAATTTTATTGTCATTTATTTTTTTAATTGGGGATTATAATTTGTTAAGATTTTATGAATATCAGGGGTATGTGTGGTTTTTATTTATAACCTTTCCTTTGGGGTTAAGATGATTTGCTTCTTGTTTAGCAGAAACTAATCGAACTCCTTTTGATTTTGCAGAAGGGGAGTCAGAGTTAGTTTCTGGGTTTAATGTAGAATACAGAAGCGGAGGATTTGCTTTAATTTTTTTAGCTGAGTATGCAAGAATCTTGTTTATAAGAATATTATTTTGTGTAATTTTTTTAGGATGTGATTTGAATTCTTTTTTATTTTTTTTAAAATTAGTTGTGTTGTCTTTTATATTTATTTGAGTGCGGGGTACAATACCTCGTTATCGTTATGATAAGTTAATATATTTAGCTTGAAAAAGATTTTTACCTTTGTCTTTGAATTACTTAATTTTTTTTATGGGGGTAAAAATTTTAGTGATGTTTTTATTATTATATGAATTTTATTTAGTAAAATTAATAGAAAATTAAATTTCTTTCTTATGTTTTCAAAACATATGCTTATACAAGCTCATTAATTAATCTAGTAATTTATCTCATAAAATAGAAATTAGTGGATTTATAAAATAATATAAAAAGTAAGCGACGGTTAAAATTTGTCCTGTAATAATGTAAGGGTCTTCTACTGGCCGGGCTCCAATTCATGTTAATAAAATTACAATAATTAATATAGATCAGAATAAAATTTGATTTAAAGGGTAAAATTGGATTCCTCGGAATTTTCTAGTATGTGTAAATGGCAAAATAATTAAAATAGCGATTGATAAAACTAAAGCAATTACTCCCCCAAATTTGTTTGGAATTGAGCGTAAAATTGCGTACGCAAATAAAAAATATCATTCAGGTTGAATATGTACGGGGGTAACTAAAGGGTTAGCAGGAGTAAAATTATCTGGGTCACCTAATAAATAAGGGTTAAGAAGTGTTAATAATGTTAAAATTATAGATAAAATAATAAATCCTGTCAAGTCTTTGTAAGTAAAATAAGGGTGAAACGGGATTTTATCTAAGTTTCTATTTAGTCCAATTGGGTTATTAGATCCTGTTTGGTGTAGAAATAATAAATGAATTATTGTAGCCGCAGCTACAATAAATGGCAATAAAAAGTGAAAAGTAAAAAATCGTGTTAAAGTAGCGTTATCTACAGCAAATCCTCCCCACAATCATTGAACTAAGTCGGTACCTAAGTAAGGTACAGCAGATAAAAGATTTGTAATTACTGTAGCACCTCAAAAGGATATTTGTCCCCAAGGCAATACATATCCTATGAAAGCTGTTCCTATTACTAAAAATAATAAAATTACTCCTATTATTCAGGTAGGGGTAAATAAGTAAGATCTATAATATATTCCTCGTCCTACGTGTAAATATAAGCAAATAAAAAAAAAAGAAGCTCCGTTGGCGTGTAATGTTCGAAGAAATCAGCCATAATTTACATCTCGGCAAATATGGGCAACTCTATTAAATGCTAAGTCGATGTGGGCTGTGTAATGCATAGCCAAGAATAGACCTGTGGCAATTTGGATAATTAAACATAACCCTAATAAGGACCCAAAATTTCATCAGGCTGAAATATTAGAAGGGGCAGGTAGGTCAACTAAAGCATTGTTAGCAATTTTAAATAAGGGGTGATGAGATCGAATTGGTTTGTGCATTAGTTTTTTTGTCGTAAAGGGCCATAAAAAATATTAGTGATTTTTACCACGGCAATTAGTGTTAAAAATAAATAATTTACTAAAAGAAGAGTAATTTTTCTAGTTGGGAAGTTGTATAATTTTGTTAAGTTATTAATTAGATTATTGTCATTAAGTAAAATTGATATATTTTGTATATCAAAATTGATAAATCTATTTGTTCAAAGAAATTTATCTAATGAAATTCTAATTATTAATCTTATAAAAATAAGAGAAACTGTTAAGAATAGATGAGTAGAAGAAAAAGAAAATATTTCATTAGATGCTAATCTAGTTATATAAATAAATAAGACTAACATTCCCCCTAAAAAAACTAAAAATAAAATATAGGAAAATCAAAAAGTTTTTGCAATTATTCCGGTAATAAGACAAATTAAAATAGTTTGAGTTAATAGAGTAAGTCCTATGGCTAGTGGGTGGTTTATTGTTAAAAAAGTTATTCTAATAAGGAATCTAATTGAAGAGATAAAAAATTGAATATCAGAAAGTAGTTTATTAAAAATATTAGTTTTGGGGACTAAAGATAAGGGTTTCTTTCTTTCTGAAGTTTTAAAAGAAAAGTTCTTATTTTTGACTTACAAGGCCAAAGTTTTTTTTAAACTATTAAAACTAATGTTGACACAGTTCTATGTATTATTATCATTATTAATTTTTTTAAGAGGAGCGTGGGTTTTTTCTTTAAAACGAAAGCATTTATTGGCTACTTTAATAAGTTTAGAGTTTATTGTTTTAGGTTTATTTTTATTATTATTATTATTTTTAAATTTATTGATATATGAGTCTTATTTTTCAATAATATTTTTGACTTTTTGTGTATGTGAGGGCGCTTTGGGGCTATCTATTTTGGTTTCTATAATTCGCACCCATGGAAACGATTATTTTCAATCGTTTAATATATTACAATGTTAAAATTTTTAATTATATTATTATTTATAATTCCTTTATGTTTTTTAACACAGTTTTTTTGAATGGTTCAAGTTATTTTATTTGTTGTTAGATTTATGTTTATGTTATTAAATGTAAATTTTAATATGTGAAGAAATTTAAGTTATTTTATAGGGTGTGATATGATTTCTTATGGATTAATTTTGTTGAGATTTTGAATTTGTACTTTAATGTATTTGGCTAGAGAATCAGTTTATAAGACTAATTTTTATTCTAATTATTTTAGTATGATTATTTTGTTATTATTGATTTTATTATATTGTACATTTAGTAGTAATAATTTATTTTTATTTTATTTATTCTTTGAGAGTAGATTAATTCCTACTTTATTCTTAATTGTTGGGTGGGGGTATCAACCTGAGCGGCTACAAGCTGGGATTTATTTATTATTTTATACTTTATTTGCGTCATTGCCTTTGTTAGTAGGGGTTTTTTATATTTTTTATAGAATAGGTTCGTTGAGATTTTTTTTAATAAGTTCAAATTATTTAAATTGACTTTTGTATTTGTGTATAATTAGAGCTTTTTTAGTTAAAATACCAATATTTTTGGTTCATTTATGGTTGCCTAAGGCTCATGTTGAAGCCCCAGTTTCTGGGTCAATGATTTTGGCCGGAGTGTTGTTAAAATTAGGGGGGTATGGTTTATTGCGAATTTTTAGAGTTTTGGTGTCGGTTGGCATAAGATTAAATTATTTGTGGATTGGAATTAGCCTTGTTGGAGGGGTGTTAGTAAGTTTTATTTGTTTACGTCAAACTGATTTAAAATCTTTAATTGCTTATTCTTCTGTGGCTCACATAGGAATTGTTTTAGGGGGTTTAATGACATTGACTTATTGAGGATTTTGTGGGGCTTATGTATTAATAATTGCACATGGGTTGTGTTCTTCTGGTTTATTTTGTTTAGCAAATATTTCTTATGAACGATTGGGGAGTCGTAGTTTATTTATCAATAAAGGATTAATAAATTTTATACCAAGAATGGCTTTATGGTGATTTTTGTTGAGATCTTCTAATATAGCAGCTCCACCTTCTTTGAATTTATTAGGGGAAATTAGACTGTTAAATTCTTTGGTTAGATGATCTTGATCTACAATGTTTATATTAGCTTTTTTATCTTTTTTTAGTGCTGCCTATTCATTATATTTGTTTTCTTATAGTCAACATGGAAAGTTTTATGGGGGGGTTTATTCATGTTCAATAGGGTTTACTCGGGAGTATTTATTATTGTTTTTACATTGGTTTCCTTTAAATTTATTAATTTTAAAGAGAGAGGCGTTTATATTATGATTGTATCTAAATAATTTAAGTAAAATATTGATTTGTGGTGTCAAAAATATAGAGTATCTATTTTAGGTCATGTTTCAAAGCTTATCTATTTGTTTTATTAGATTTATTGTTTTAATAGGAGTAAGAATATTTTTATTTTGAAGAGGTGTAAGTTTTTTAAGTTTTGATTTGACGTACTTTATTGAGTGGGAAATTTTAAGATTAAATAGAACTTCTTTGGTTATAACTATTTTATTAGATTGAATATCTTTAATGTTTATAAGATTTGTGTTATTTATTTCTTCTTTAGTTATCTTTTATAGAAAAGAATATATGGGAGGGGATATTAATATTAATCGTTTTATTTTGTTAGTATTGATGTTTGTTTTTTCAATAATAATGCTTATTATTAGCCCTAATTTAATTAGAATTTTGTTAGGTTGAGATGGGTTGGGGTTAGTTTCTTACTGTTTAGTTATTTATTATCAAAATGTAAAATCTTATAATGCGGGAATGTTAACAGCTTTATCGAATCGAATTGGGGATGTGGCTTTATTGTTAGCGATCGCTTGGATATTAAATTATGGGGGTTGAAATTATATTTTTTACTTAGAGTGTATAAAGAATACATTAGAAATAAGTATTATTGGGGGGTTGGTGTTATTAGCTGCTATGACTAAAAGAGCACAAATTCCTTTTTCTTCTTGGCTTCCGGCTGCTATAGCAGCCCCTACCCCAGTTTCTGCTTTAGTTCATTCTTCAACTTTGGTGACTGCGGGGGTTTATTTATTGATTCGGTTTAATGTATTATTTGAAGGGACTTGTTTTGGTTCTTTTTTATTATTAGTTGCGGGGTTGACTATGTTTATGGCGGGCTTAGGGGCGAATTTTGAGTTTGATTTAAAAAAAATCATTGCTTTATCTACTCTTAGTCAATTAGGGTTAATAATAAGAATTTTAGCTATAGGTTTTCCTAAATTGGCATTTTTTCATTTATTGACTCATGCATTGTTTAAAGCTTTATTATTTATATGTGCTGGGGCTATTATCCATAATATGAAGGATTCACAGGATATTCGATTAATAGGGGGGCTGACTTATCAAATGCCTTTAACTTCTAGTTGTTTTAACATTGCTAATTTAGCTTTATGTGGGATGCCATTTTTAGCGGGATTTTATTCTAAGGATTTAATTTTAGAAGTAGTTAGATTATCATATTTAAATATGTTTAGTTTTTTTTTGTATTTCGTGAGAACAGGGCTGACTGTGTGTTATTCATTTCGGTTAATTTATTACTCTTTAACAGGTGAGTTTAATAGAAATTCACTTCATCCTTTAAATGATGAGGGATGGGTAATGTTACGAGGAATATTAGGACTTTTGTTTATGGCTGTTATAGGTGGGTGTATATTAAGTTGATTAATTTTTCCTTCTCCTTCAATGATTTGTTTACCTTGGTATTTGAAAACTTTGGCTCTAATTGTTAGATTTTTAGGGGGTTGATTAGGTTATGAAGTGTCTCAATTTTCTTTAAATTGAAAAAATAAAACTTTAGATAATTATTTTTCGGGTGTGTTTGCTGGGTCAATGTGGTTTATGCCAGCTTTATCTACTCATGGGGTTAATTTTTATCCTTTATCAGTTGGTCAAAAAATTGTAAAGGGGTTTGATCAAGGATGAAGAGAGTTTTTTGGGGGTCAGGGTCTTTACAAAAGTTTGAGTTTTCAGTCTAAGATAATTCAAATATTACAAAATAATGATTTAAAGGTTTATTTAATTACTTTTGTTTTATGAATTATTGTATTAGTGATTATTTTTTATCTAAATAGCTTATAAATAAGAGCATAACACTGAAGATGTTAGGGTGATTTTCGAATCTTTGGATATTTATAAAGATAAAAATCTTATTTTTACAGTGAAAATGTAATGTTTTATTTTAAACTATATAAATAGAAATATTAATGGAATTAAACCACTAAAGAAAAAAGTTAGCAGCTTTATCTTGATCAACATATTTCTTTAATTGGAATAATTAATTCAATTCTATCATTAACAGTGATAAGCCTCTTTTTGGCTTCAATTAATAAGAATAAGGATGAATTTCATCTAAGATTAGGTCGAAACTAATTGCAATTGATCGCTTCTTATTCTGTAAGGTAGATTGATAAATCAATACTTTTTGAATGCAAATCAAATGTTATAGTTAACTACAACCCTAGTTAGCTCATTCAAGAGCCCCCTGGTATCATTCGTAATAAAGTCCGATAAGTAAAATTAATAAGAAAAATAAGCTTACAGAAAATCATATCATTAGATTAGAGTAATTAATAATTAAAATTATGGGCAATAAAAGGGCAATCTCTACGTCAAAAATTAAAAAAATTACTGCGATTAAGAAAAATCGTAAGGAAAAGGGGAGTCGTGAGGAGCTTTTAGGATCAAACCCACATTCAAAGGGGGATCTTTTTTCTCGGTCAATGATTGTTTTTTTTGAGAGAATGGAAGCTAGAAATATGACAATAATTGATAATGAAATTAGAATTAAGCTTAATAAAGAAACGATTATAATTATTTATACTAAAAAATTTAGACCTTATGATTGGAAGTCATATATACATTATACTATATAAATTTATCTACCCCATCAATAAATAGAAATATATAAAAATAATCATACTACATCTACGAAGTGTCAATATCAAGCAGCTGCCTCAAAACCAAAATGGTGATTAGGCGAAAAGTGGCACTGAGTGTGTCGAATTAAACAGATTAATAAGAAGGTTGTTCCGATAATAACGTGAAGTCCGTGGAAGCCCGTTGCTACAAAAAAGGTTGATCCATAAACTGAGTCTGAGATAGTAAAAGGGGCTTCGATGTATTCATATGCTTGTAATAATGTAAAATAAAAACCTAATAAAACTGTGAAGAAGAGTCCTTGTAATGCTTGAGAGTGATTACTTTCTATTAATCTGTGGTGGGCTCAAGTGACTGTCACTCCTGAGGCAAGTAAAATAGCGGTGTTCAATAAGGGAATTTGAAAAGGGTTGAAGGCAATAATTCCTATAGGAGGTCAAATAGCCCCTAATTCAATAGCGGGGGAAAGACTTCTATGAAAAAAGGCTCAGAAAAAAGAAATAAAAAAAAAGATTTCGGAGATAATAAATAAGATTATTCCTCAGCGTAACCCGAGAGTTACTACTAAGGTATGTAGTCCTTGAAATGTTCCCTCTCGGGAAATATCTCGCCATCATTGGTATATGGTTAAAATAGTGATAAATAATCCTAGTATAAGTAAGTTTATATTAAATTGATGAAATCATTTGACTAATCCGGAAACGGTAATTATTGCTCCTAAAGCTCCAGTTAAAGGTCAGGGGCTATAGTCTACTAAATGAAAGGGATGATTTGAATGGCTTGACATTAGTTAACTTCTCTAGAGTATAAAGTTCTTAGAACAGCAAATACATATGATTGGATAATAGCAACTGCGGATTCTAATATAAGAAGGGCAATTTGCGTAAAAATAAGCAAAAATAATAAGGAAGATGGAAGAGTAGGTCCGGTGTTTCCTAAAAGAGTTAGTAGTAAGTGACCCGCAATTATATTGGCTGTTAGTCGGACGGCTAGAGTTCCTGGTCGAATTACGTTACTAATAGTTTCGATACAGACCATAAAAGGTATTAAAATAGCGGGAGTTCCTTGTGGGACTAAGTGGGCAAACATGTGTTGGGTGTGGTTAATTCATCCGTAAAGTATAAATCTTAATCATAAAGGTAAGGCTAATGTTAGGGTAAGGGTTAAGTGGCTTGAACTTGTGAAAATATAAGGAAATAGTCCTAAGAAATTATTAAAAAGAATAATTGAGAAAAGTGAGATAAAGATAAAAGAGCTCCCCACTAAACCACCAGGACTTAAGAGAGTTTTAAATTCTTTGTGTAAGGTAAGTGTAATGTTGTTTCAAATAATGTTGTATCGAGAGGGCATAAGTCAATAGATGGACGGGATTAGTAAAAGTCCCAGAAATGTACTTAATCAGTTTAAAGATAATCTTATGATATTTGTTGAGGGGTCAAAAACGGAAAAAAGATTTGTTATCATTTTCAAGTTAAGGGGTTAGTGGAAATTTTTGACTCTGGGGAGTAAGATGGTGAGTTAGGTCTGTAATTATAATAATTAACGATATTAAAAATAATAAAAATTAGTGAGAATAGTATAAAAAGGGTTAATCATCTAAGAGGAGCTATTTGTGGTATTAAAGAATATCAGTTTAATACTAATAATTTCAGTTTGACACACTAATGTTAATTTAACTAATTCTTTCATTAGAAGTAAACGCTATATTACTATAATATGGTTTAAGAGACCAATACTTGCTTTCAGTCATCTAATGATGCAGCTCTTATAGCTGAAATTCACTTAATGAAAATATTTGTAGGAACTCTTTCAATAACAATTGGTATAAATCTGTGATTTGCCCCGCAGATTTCAGAACATTGACCATAAAAAAGTCCAGGGCGGTTGATTAAAAAGCTAGTTTGATTTAATCGTCCAGGGGTTCCGTCAACTTTAATTCCAAGGGCTGGGACTGTTCAGGAGTGTAAAACATCTGCGGCTGTTACTAAAATGCGAATTTGAGTATTTATTGGGAGGATGATTCGGTTATCTACATCTAAAAGTCGGAACCCACTAGTTTCTAATTCATTAGTAGGAATTATATAAGAATCAAATTCTAAATTAATAAAATCTGAATACTCATAGCTTCAATATCATTGGTGGCCAATTGTTTTTAAAGTAATTGAGGGATCTCTAACTTCATCTAAAAGGTATAAAAGACGAAGGGAGGGTAGGGCAATAAAAATAAGAGTAATGGCTGGTAAAATAGTTCAAATTACTTCAATTCCTTGGTTTTCAAGAAGATATCGGTGAGTGAGGGTATTGAAAAATAAGGTTCCTATTAAGTAACCAACTAAAATTGTAATTATAATTACGATTAATATAGTGTGATTATGGAAAAATGTTAATTGTTCTATAAGTGGGGAAGCTCTATTTTGTAATCCTAAGTTACCTCAAGTTGACATTAGTGTTCTAATAAAAGGATAAAGCCTTTATATATGGAGCTTAAACCCATTGCACTAATCTGCCACATTAGAAGTTAGATAATATAGGAAGTTCTGAGTAGCTGTGTTCAGCTGGTGGGAGGTTTTGGTATCATTCAATTGAGGATGAAGAATTAATTGGGTACAAGATTGTTCGATTAGTAATTATACTTTCTCAAATAATAAATAAAAATATTAATACTCCAATGAATGACACAATTGATCCAATTGAAGATACAATGTTTCAAGTTGTATAGGCATCTGGGTAATCAGAATATCGACGGGGCATTCCTGCCAATCCAAGGAAGTGTTGGGGAAAAAATGTAACATTTACTCCAATAAATATAGTTAAAAATTGGATTTTTAATCATTGTGGGTTTATAGCTAATCCTGTAAATAAGGGGTATCAGTGGATAAATCCAGCTATAATAGCAAAGACTGCTCCTATGGATAATACGTAATGAAAATGAGCGACAACATAATAAGTATCATGTAAAATAATGTCTAAAGAAGAGTTAGCTAAAATTACTCCTGTGAGTCCACCAACGGTGAATAGAAATACAAATCCAAGAGCTCATAATAAAGAGGGGCTATATGTAAATTGGGCTCCATGAAGAGTAGCTAATCAACTAAAAATTTTAATTCCTGTGGGGACAGCAATGATTATTGTAGCTGATGTGAAGTATGCTCGGGTATCTACATCCATTCCAACTGTAAATATATGGTGTGCTCATACAACAAATCCTAATAGACCGATGGCTAATATTGCGTAAATTATTCCTAGGGTTCCAAAAGTTTCCTTTTTACCTGATTCTTGGGAGATAATATGGGAAATTATTCCAAATCCTGGGAGGATTAAAATATAAACTTCTGGGTGCCCAAAAAATCAAAATAAGTGTTGGTATAAAATAGGATCACCCCCTCCCGCAGGGTCAAAAAATGATGTGTTTAAGTTTCGATCGGTAAGGAGCATAGTAATTGCTCCAGCTAAAACTGGCAAAGAAAGGAGAAGAAGTAATGCAGTAATAGCGACGGATCAAACAAATAAGGGTATTCGATCTAAAGTTATTCCTCTTATTCGTATATTAATTACTGTAGTAATAAAATTTACAGCCCCTAAAATAGATGAAATTCCGGCTAAATGTAAGGAAAAAATTGCTAAATCAACAGAAGCTCCGGCATGAGCAATTGTAGATGACAGAGGGGGGTAAACGGTTCAACCTGTCCCAGCCCCATTTTCGACAAGAGAACTTGTTAGCAGTAGTGTTAGTGAGGGGGGTAGAAGTCAAAATCTTATATTATTTATTCGAGGAAAGGCCATGTCAGGAGCCCCTAGTATTAATGGAACTAATCAGTTTCCAAATCCTCCAATTAAAATTGGCATAACCATAAAAAAAATTATGATAAAAGCATGGGCAGTAACAATTACGTTATAAATTTGATCATCACCAATAAGAGCTCCGGGTTGTCCTAATTCAGCTCGGATTAATAAACTTAGGGAAGTACCTACTATTCCTGATCAAGCTCCGAAAATAAAATATAAAGTTCCAATATCTTTGTGATTAGTTGAAAAAAGCCATTGTCGCGATAGAATGGCTGAGAGCCAGGCAATAGATTGTAAATCTATTTACGAAATAAAAATTTCTTCTATCAAACGGCTTTATAGTCAACAATGATATTAAACTGCAATTTTAAAGGAGTGATTATCACTAAGGCCTAAAGAATTTTCTTTATTGATAACTTTGAAGGCTACTAGTTTAATTAACTTAAAACCTTAAAAAATTCTAAAGCTTAAAGAAATTAAAATTAGACCTAAAAAGGAGCTTGCGGATAAAATTAGGGGCGTAACCAACAGATTATTTTGAGTAGAATTAAATATTCATTTGGGTTCAGAGTAGGAAATTAGAAAAGCGGAAAAAGTGATTCGGATATAAAAAAAAAGAGTAATTAAAGTTATGAAAATTATTGATGTAATTAGGAAAAGTAAGTTTCTATTAGTTAGATTTTCGATTACAATTCATTTAGGTAAGAATCCTAAAAAGGGGGGCAATCCCCCTAGGGATAAAAGAATGGTTAGTAGAGAAAATTTAGTTATGGGAGAAATTGAAGTAGAAAATAATTGCTTTAAATGGATTAAGTTGTATGTTTTAAATACATAAATTATGGAAATAGAAAGAAAGGAGTATATGAAAAAATAAAAATAGAATGAATTTTCGTTGGAAAGAATGGCTGCTAATATTCAGCCTAAATGATTGATGGAGGAGTATGCTATTAGTTTTCGTAAAGAGGTTTGGTTTAGGCCTCCTAAAGATCCAGTTATGACTGAAATAAGGATAATAAAAGCAATAAAGTTATTTTGAGGGCAATAAGATAATAGAATTAAGGGAGCAATTTTTTGTCAAGTTATTAGAATTAATCTGTTATTTCAAGTCAATCCTTCCATTGTTCCGGGGAATCAGAAATGGAAAGGAGCTGCACCTATTTTTAGTAACAAAGCTGAATTTACAATTAAGTAAATAATATAGTTTCTTTCGGGGAAAAAAGAAATTATATTAGTTTTAATTGCATTAATCAGAATGGCGAATAAAAGGGTGGCTGATGCTAATGCTTGGGTTAAGAAATATTTTAAAGAGGCTTCGGTGGATATTAAATTATTTCTATTAGTCATTAAGGGGACGAATGATAATAGATTAATTTCTAATCCTATTCAAGCTCCTAACCAGGAATTAGAGGATAATGTAATTAAAGTTCCTCTAATTAGTGTGGTTAAAAATAAATATTTGTTAAGATTTAAGAACATTAAAAAGAAGGAGATTGAAGCTCCTATAAGTAGGGTATGAACCTAATAGCTTAGTTAGCTTATCTTTTTATGTTTTAGTGTATGAGGCACAAAAGTTTTTGATACTTTTAGAAATAGTTTAATTCTATTGAATATAATGAAGGTAAAGAAAATATTACTTAATTTATCCTATCAAGATAACCCTTTAATCAGGCACTTCATT